TGGGGACGGACTGTAAATTCGTTGGCAATATGTCTACGCTGGTTCAAATCCAGCTCGGCCCAATAATGCCCAAGAATTCGCCAATCTACCATGAGATAGTATAATCCACTTGTCCTTCAGAAATACCTGATACGGAGGAATAAAAAAAAAGAATCCAAATTTCTGCTAGATGCCTTATTTTATTTCCCTGGGATTGTAGTTCAATTGGTCAGAGCACCGCCCTGTCAAGGCGGAAGCTGCGGGTTCGAGCCCCGTCAGTCCCGAAGGATCCAATAAATACATCAATTCATCTCTCCCTTTTCTGTGAAAGGGAGGACAGGGAGCAGAATTTCATTCCCAAGGGGAGATCCTTACTTTTTTTTCCTTCCTATTTTTCTATTTTTTTTTTAGGGTTTGTTATTTCTTTAATGTAATATTAGAGCTTTTATACCGGGACTCATCTTTATCACACTTCTTTGTCTTCCAAGACAATTAGATTATAAAAAAAAAACAGAGCTTAGAACTTCACTTAATTCCTTTTTTTCTCATTTCGCTTCTATTGTTTGTTTGGGTTTGTGACTAATGAAAATGGATGGGTGGTCAGATGATACTTCATCAGATGATTGTACAAGGAAGACCTAAGGTAGGTTATAAAAAAGAAAGAAGGAAAAAGAATGATAAATAAAGGAATTTTGGATTGGGTTTGGAATCCCATTTTATTTTTGATTCGGTATGGATAAAAGATCTTCCTATGTTATACTATTCAACTTTCGATGACGAATTAATTTGATAGCTCAGATATTGTTATTCATGATATGGATCTGATTCAAGATCATCGAGAGGTAATTCATTCATTGAATTGACAAGTGAAAGATTTATCATATCTATGCTATGGGATTAAATCCCGAATTATTGTGAAGAAAAAAAAGATGAGATTATGGAAGTAAATATTCTTGCATTTATTGCTACTGCACTGTTCATTCTAGTTCCTACTGCTTTTCTACTTATCATTTACGTAAAAACAGTTAGTCAAAATGATTAACTAATTTGAATGAAACGTGATTTCTGAGTTCTTATCAAGGATTGAAGAAATAAAACGAAAGGGATTCCAATTTCGCGTCTTAAATGAGCGTACTCTAATTGGCAGTATTCTATGAATCCGATAGTATGGTAAGAAAGAAATAGATGAATCTTTCTTTCTACCATACTATCTATTAGTGTTATTGTAATGTATAAAGTTGTAAAGTTGTACTTTATAATAAGAGAGGCTTAATATAGATCAATCTCCAATATTATCTTCATATATGTAGATATAAATTCGATATATGAAATGGACATAGCATAGAATCAAATTCGATTTCTTTAATATAGCTACAGCTATTTGTTCCGATCAATCTGAAACAATCGTCTTCCTTTTAGAGTTCTAATTCCTAGATTTCTTATTACTTCCACTATGAATTTCGGGATCTATCGAAAGAATCAATAAAAAGCATATGGGCAGATATTAATAAAATCACGTAGTAATCTTTTTTTTTATCATTTCGAACAAATAATTGATTGAGCCATTGACAGGAGTTCTATGCGCACTTCTTCCGATTTCGAAAAGGAATAAACTAAATAGTAAACCTCACCTATTTTAACGCTTGAACCATGATATGAAATGGGGTGATAAAGTCTAAAAAATTGATCAAATAAAAATAATAAAACAAGTGGCAAGTGCACAAGATGTGACTGCCCCAAGGCAAGATCTGATTATGCATAGTATCTTGTTAGCCAAGCACTCTGTCTATATTCTTTCTCCTAGAAAGTGCGTATACACTTACTAAAACGACTTCATCTTTGAACAGTAAAGAGGGAAAACTCAAATCAAAAAGGAAAGAAGGGGTCGGGTTTTCCTCAGTATCCATCTATAATTCTAATTCTGGTAAAAGCCCGTTCGAAAATTTCAGAACAATTAGGTTGGCTATCATCTGTATCCCTTTCTTTTCAAAATACAAACATGGGAATCGTTGAAATATCTGTTTTGTTTGATTGAAAGAGGATTAGTCATATCATACATTACTCTACTCGAATCCAATGGCATTTCGAAATGAAGATATTTTCCTTTTAAAAAGTTCAAAACGCGTTGGTTGCAAAATGATCTATAAAACAATTGATACAGTTTGATTCCTCAACTCAATTAGTAGTAACTCTAAAGTCCACTTCTTCCCCATACTACGAGTGAAAGGGAAAATGTAAAGACTACCATTAAAGCAGCCCAAGCGAGACTTACTATATCCATGTGAATTATGTCCCCTATCTCTATGACGGAATTGTTCCATTATTGCTCACTAATAATAGTGGAATCAATGGTGCAGAGTCAAAAAGGGATTCTGACCGAACACTATTGATGAACCAATCCAATAAATCTCCTTCTAAAGTTATAATAAATTCCTATATGATTTTGAATTGGGAAAGATAAAATACAAGTAAAATACTTAATGACATCTCAAGGGAATGCTATTAATGGAACATGTAGGAA